GATATCTCAACCTTGTATTTTTGATTACGAAAAAGAATTGGCTATTGCATTACATAACAAGAATTTTATTTCGCTAAAAAAAAAATCTTTTTTTGCAATTCTAGTCTTTCTATTTAATTTCGCTCCTATTCTACTTTCTCATAAAAAGGGACATTATCCAAAGTAAAAGATTTCTTCGTTCTTGATAGTTATTTACTTAACCGGTGGATAGGAAGATACTCTGGATCGAAATCTAGGGGAGTACTTCTTAATCATTTCTACCAACTTAAAGCCCCAATTCGAATTGCTTCGGTATAAATAAATATCCTGGTGGATAATTTAAAGAATCTCTATTACTAATCCTTTGTGTATCTTGGTCTTCCTAACCATCCACGCATTTTTTGAATCTTTCAGTAGGTTAATACTAATACATCTAGGGTAATAGATAGTCAAAACCCCATGGAGTTGCTCTTTTGAACCCGCTTCAAGCCATGATGACTAATAAACCCATCGAATCTTGGGGTAAAGTAAACATAAGCAGTTGATACTGTTTACTTTGAGTTAATTCTTGTACATAGGAAATGAGATTGAATTCCTTTAACAGCAAATTTGGAAGCCGTTTTATTTCACTCATCTAACTATCCGGTTTAGTTTATCAAACCCAACGATGAATAAAAAAACCAAAAATCGATATTCAACTCATTTAACTTTCTTGCTAGAAAGAAAAGAAATGGGGTCAATTTTATGTCTCACCGAATCACACGTAGAGATATTGATAATACACATAGAGTTAATGGTATTTCATAACAAATTGATTGAGCAGCAGCTCTTAATCCACCCAAAAAGGAATATTTATTATTTGATCCATATCCTGACATAAGAAGTCCAATGGGAGCAAGACTTGAAATGGCGATCCATAAAAAAACACCAATACTAAGATCGGCTAGAATAAGGCGATAACTAAAAGGAATTACTGAATAACTTAGTAAAATGGATATCACTGCTATGGATGGTCCAATATTGAATAAACGGGTATCTCCTCGAGATGGAAGAAGGTTCTCTTTGAAAAGTAGTTTTGTCCCATCTGCTAGAGCTTGAAGAATTCCCAAAGGCCCAGCATATTCGGGTCCAATACGTTGTTGTATTCCTGCAGATATTTCTCTTTCTAACCAAACAATTACTAGTACACCTAGTGTGATTCCTAATACAAGAGTCAAAATAGGGACAAGCATCCATATAATCCCATAAACTTCTTTTAAGGATTCTAATCTGGAAAAAGAATTGATAGCTTGTATTTCTGTTATATCAATTATCATTTCAACGGTCGACTTCTCCCATAATGATATCTATGCTACCTAGTATCGTCATAATATCAGCCAATTTCATTCTTTTAACTAACTGAGGAAGAATTTGCAAGTTGATAAAACCCGGCGGTCGAATTTTCCATCTCCAAGGAAAAACACTCTGATCTCCTATCAGAAAAATTCCCAATTCCCCTTTTGGCGCTTCGACCCTTACATAAAGTTCTTGCTTGGACAATTCAAACGTTGGAGAAGGTTTTTTACTAATAAATCGATATTCAAAATCATTCCATTCGGTTTTTTTTATTCTATCAAAGCGTCGTATTTCTAAATTTTCATATGGCCCTCCTGGAATTCCCTCCAAGGCCTGTTGAATAATTTTGATAGATTCTGCCATTTCACTCATTCGTACTAAATAACGAGCTAACGAATCCCCCTCCTTTTGCCAGTGAACCTCCCAATCAAATTCGTCGTAACACTCATAACGATCAACTTTACGAAGATCCCATTGTATTCCGGAAGCTCGTAGCATTGGTCCGGATAAACCCCAATTTAGTGCTTCTTCTGCGTGAATAATGCCTATGCCTTCAACTCGTTCTAAAAAAATAGGATTCCGTGTAATAAGCTTTTGATATTCAGCAACGCCGGTTAAAAAATAATTGCAAAACTCCAAACATTTATCTATCCAACCATGAGGTAGATCAGCAGCTACTCCTCCGATACGAAAATAATTATGCATCATGCGCATACCGGTAGCAGCTTCAAATAGGTCATATATCAATTCTCGTTCTCGAAAAATATAAAAGAAAGGGGTTTGTGCCCCAATATCTGCCATAAAAGGGCCAAGCCATAACAAATGAGAAGCGATACGACTCAACTCCAACATAATAGCTCTAATATAGCTAGCCCTTTTAGGTACTTGAATATTGCCCAGCTGTTCGGGTCCATTTACAGTTATTGCTTCTGTGAACATAGTAGCTAAATAATCCCAACGCGTTACATAAGGCAAGTATTGTATAATTGTTCGATTTTCCGCAATTTTTTCCATCCCTCTATGTAAATAACCCAATATTGGTTCACAGTCGATAACATCTTCACCATTGAGAGTAACGATAAGTCGAAGAACGCCGTGCATTGATGGGTGGTGAGGGCCCATATTTACTATCATGAGGTCTTTTCTTGTAGTTGGTGCAATCATAAGTTTTTTCCCGAGTCATTCTTCCATGCATTGCTGAATGTAAAAAGAAGAGTTCGTCAAAATTTAAACGAATAGGTTCAAAGTTCAAATAAAATAGTATTAGGATTCAAATTAACGAGTTTTTATCTCTCGAATATCTAACTTGCCAATTAATTCTTTATAACGTCCTCTATTTTTTTTTGACAAATAGGCCAGCAGTCGTTGACGTTTTCCCAAAATTTGCCGCAAACCTCTTTGAGATGAAGAGTCTTTTTTGTGCAATTCCAAATGTGAAGTAAGTCTCCTTATCTTAGTGGTGAAAGTGAATACTTGAAATTCAACAGACCCTCTGTTTTCTGCGTTTTCTTTTTGAGAAATAACCGAAATGAATGAATTTTTTACCATAAAAAAATTCCCCTTTCCTTTTGACAGATATAGATTTTACCGATCAGTAATAATAATGCCATTAATTTTATTTTAATGTGGTATATACAAAAATCGAATTGAAATTTATTTATGAACGCCTAATTTTATGAATTCAAATCAATCAATCCACTTTAGAATTGGATTGAGATAGAAAAGGATTAGTACATTTCCGCATTTGAAGGGTTTAGACCTAAAATGTAAAAAGTTCTGTTGATTCATTTCGAGATCTAATTCCTACATTATTCATTTCATATTGGATATATGAATGAAATGGAAGACAATAATTTGCGGTCCGTGTATTTCTTTGCCTTCATATACCCTTATACCTCTATTACCCTATATATTTTCATCAATATACCCTCTAATATGATATAGAGATCATATTATCCACGAATTTTCAATCGTGGATACAGACGTATCCTTAACATACTGAAACGACTTCCGTTATTGGTATTAAACCAATAACGATTCATACAGGCTAAATCTTCTAATCGATACTTAGGCCAAAGAAAGAGCTTTAATTTCATTAATTGATTTTTCTCTCTATCAAAACCGTTATTATCAAGTGAAGCTTGGCTGCTTTTTTTTATGTTCTTTCCGTTCCAAAATACTAGATTTCTGTCTACATCATTTTGATGCTTTAAATTGAAAGAAATTAGAATTCTCAATTTTCTACGACGTCTAAACGAGAAAATATTTTCAGGAACAAGGAAATCCAAATCATTTGCATTTCCAGTAATTCTTTGATGTGGTGAAATACTTTCATCCAAATTATTCTTAGAAACATATCTTTGTTCTTGGTATTTTTGATTTGTTTGGTACTTACTCTTATGAACCAACGAACTGCTTATGATTTGGTACATAATAATTTGTCCGTCGGTTTTTCCCGACAGACGAATGGGTTCTATAATCAACATTCCCCCTTGGATCAATTCTGTAAGAGTTAAACTCTTCTCCATCAGCATTATATCAAAACGAATTTCTCTCTTTTGAATCGAGGATATGGTCATTTTTCTTGGCTCTATCAGTCTAAGCAGGAGACAATATACTTTGATATTATTCAACAGTCTTTGGTTCAAAGTATCGTCCCATCTCAATTGAAAAAGTAAATAACGTTTCAAGAAGAAATCGAGGTTACTTTTATATTCTTTTTTCTTTTTCCCTTTTTTGATGTCCGATCTTGCATAATTTTCTTCAATATATTTTTGTTTTGAGAGAATGGATCCAAAACCTCCTCGGCTTGTGGGTTCTTCTTGATTTTGGTGCTTTTTATTTGATGGTATCAAAAAACCTACTTTTTGCTTTTCATTGATCTTTTTATTTGCACTTATATTTCGATTTAAAAGAAGTAATTTGTTTGGTATAAACCAAGGTTTCGTTTTATATGCATTATAAAGTAACACAAATTCTGGGAAAAACCAAACTTTCAGATTTGATATGGGACGTTTTAGCATTTTTTCATTCATTCCCATCCAATCAATAAAAACTTCTTTTGATGGATTTATTTTTGGAATCATATCTGGAATCATAAGATAAAAAAGATCTTTTTTATAAAAAATTGGAGAATTATTAGTACAGGGTTGAATATTTTGATTCCTGTTGGCAGCGATCGTGATCCAGGCCTCAATATCCACTTTTTGTCTACGAGAAAAATTGATAATTTTCCAATCCAAATATTTTCTATTGGCCGTTTTTTCCGTAGATAGGATATCCACATAATTAGGGATAGGGATGTTCCTCAACATATCATAAAGCGGCGTGTTATAAGAAACCTCTTGGTTCTTATTTCCTTGCAACGGAGATCTAGAAAAAGGGCATTTTTCCGAGTTAAGAAATTTATAGGCTAAAAAATCATATCTATAGTATTTTTGAAAATTCTCTTTTTGATTTGATGATATATATACTTCAATTTTTTTTGGGGGGGGTGAATTACTGAATTGGTCTTTTTCATATGAATTGTATTTGCTTACTTTTTTCTTTTTAGCTATAGCTATACAAGGCTGATGAGCTGTATTTCTCCATTTTTCGGGTGTTAATCTAGACCATTCGATCATCGATAAATTGTATGGATAATACCCTCTTAACCAGTTTTTCCATTGATTCATTTCATAACTCGTAAGTTTCTTATCACCTAATTTTGAATTAACCATTCCTTGTTTTTCAAAAGAATCCTTTACTTCCGGCTGAAAAAAAAAGGGGATTCCTTGATATTGAAGAACGGATCTTAATTTTAGAAAATTACTAACTTGGATTTGTGATAATTTGTAAAATACATATGCTTGTGATACGTAGGATAATTCATCAAAAATATGTGAATTTGCTTTAATATGCTTAATGTTAGCAAGTGACTTTTTGGTAGTCGAAATAAACGGAATTTCATTTTTCTTTTTTTTATTAATTAGGTCTTGCTTTCTTTGATTATTGTACAGGGATTTCTCAATAATTTTTTTTGTTGATTCAAGAAAAAGTTCTGTATTTATTCTGGGAATATTAATGATAGATAAAAAGATATCAGTGTATATTCTTTCAACGAAAAATGTTAAAAAAAGGGGTAATTTAGAGATTAATCGAGCATTTATTCTTTTGAATATTTTCCATTTTTCTAATCTTTTAGCATTAGAACTTGTTTTGTTAGGACTAAGATTATTGACCCTTGGAGTTACTTTTTTTTTTTCTTTTGTGATTCTTTCTATTTGATTTTGAATTGTCTTTGTTCGCTCAATCAGATCTTTCATTTTTGTTTCTGTCAATGAAGAATTTGTCAAACCCGGAGATCCGATTTCACTAAAGGATTCGTGAATTATCTGATTGCTGATTATCGAATCTTTTTCTTCTTTAATTTCATTCGATTTATAGACTTCTACTTCTCTTAATCGAAATAATAGAAATCGAATCGGATTTACTTTTGAAAGTTCTTTTTTTCTTTTTTTTAAAAAAAGAATCCTTTTTAATTTTCCAATTTTTTTTTCAAGTTCCTTTAAAATGGGTTTCAAAAAGGAAGGTTGTTTTCGGGGCGAACCGAAAGGAAGTTCAGCTTCCATTCCCCAAACTGTTAAAAAACAAAAATCATCTTTTTTATTTTTAATTAGATCTTTCTGAGAGGCTCGTAATTTCGATTTGTGCCAAGGTTTCATACAGAAAGGAAATAATATTTTGATCTGAATACCGTCGATCAACCAATTTTTAGGAAATTCTGTTTCTGATAATGGAACACCATTATAGGTACATTTAACATGTATCTCTTTATTCCATTCCTGGAAATCCTCAGACCATTCGGGACGTTGAAATAGGAATATCCGTCCAATATTTTTCGCAATTATCAATGAAGGTAATAGAATACATTTTCTAAAAATAGATTGGGTTAGCAACATATAACCTCTTATTACTTGCGCAAAAGGAATGGTATCCCAACCCTCTGCTATATCTATTCGTGCTTTTTCCTTTCTTTTGTTGTTCTCTTTTTTTTCTTCTCTTTTGGTCTGCTCTTCTGTATATTCTAAAATTCGGAATGTTTCCTTTTTCCCTACCCAATTTCGAAAAATGGATTGAATCAATCCGGAAATATTCCAAGAAAAGAGAGTAGATTTTTGTATTCTGTCCAAAAAAAGGGGGGAATGTGCATTTGCTTGAAACAATTCCCAAATAACTATTTTTCGCCTTTGAGCCCGCACAGAACCTTTGATTAGATCTCGGCGAAAATCTGATTGTTGTGAATAGCGTAGCAAAGAAACTTCGCCCATTTGATCGGCCGTATTAGGATCATTATTAATATTAGTATCTTTGTTAGCAATAAAAATTACTACACGTTTGGCTTTTCTTGACCGAATTTGATGATCTACCGGTACGTCTTCTTGATGTTCTCCTGATTGTTGTTCTAACTCGGTGATTAATTTGTATGACCATCGAGGGATTTTTTTACTGATTTCTTTTATTCTAATATATTTTTTGCTACTAGTTTGACCATTAGCATCGCTTACAATTTTAGTTAAAAAATGGTTTAAATATTTTCTTCTTTTTTCTGAACCTATTCTTTCTTTTGAAAATAAAGAAAGATCCTTCCAATTTTGATTTAGATTCCATTCTGAATTTCTAAAAAATTGACTTATGAATATGAAGAAATCAAAAATTTCTGTTGATACTGGATTTTTATCAAATCTATTTATTTTCTTGTCAAATTCTTGATCATCAGTGTACGGAAGAAAGATACCATGAATTCGATTTATCCCAGATTTTTCTATGAAATTTTCTGTGAAAGTTTTTTTGAAGATTGAAGATGAAAGGTTTTTGTAGATTGTTCTTCGATATGATCCGTTCAAGAAAGGATCATATCTTTTTGATAAGTATTCTTTTGTATAATCATCATTACACAGCCGAGTCCTTGTTTCGAGTATATTCAAAAAACCATATTCTTTATCTAGAGATTCAATTCGATTTAGAAACTCGGTGCTCAAATTTTTATCTTTTTTTTTGTTGGTATAAATCCAAGGATTGTAGAGTTCATTAGATGAAGATTTTTCAAGTGTAAATGGGGATATCCTTCTTTTTAGCATTTCCAAAAAAATCGATACACTAGGGGGATATGTAAAACAGATTCTTTCTTTTCCATCACTTTTACAT